AAATAGAAGAGAAAAGTCATACAAAGTTATATACAAATCACTACCCCCTTTTTTGTATTTCCTTAATTTATTTCCTTAATTGAATTTCGGTTGATTAAGACGAAGTTCCTTAAAAACCTCTGCCTTCTTTAAAATATCCTGAACAGTTTCTGTAGGTTGAGCCCCTTTTTCAAGGAAATATAAAATAGCAGGAACATTTAAATAAGTTTGATTCTTTATCGGATCATAAAAACCCACTTTCTGAAGATCTTTTCCTTCTCTTCGGGATCGAACATCAATTGCAACGATTCGATAGACGGCTCATTGGGATAGATGTAGATGAACAACACCCCCCCTAGAAACGTATAGGAAGCTTTCTCCTCATACGGCTCGAGAAAAATGATTGATTCGAAGTTTTGTCTCTGTATGGAATTCTATCTAAGAAATGACAACTGGATCCATAAAATGATCAAAGCAATTAAAGATCTAAGTCTTTTTTTCTTCGTTCTTCCTTAAAATGAAAAAGAAACCATTCATACTCTCATAACTCAAGTTGGATAACTTTCAAACAGTTCAAAGGAAAATCTTTCGGCACTTTCATTTATTGAGCGGTCTTTCCTCCTTTTTTGTTTGTCTCGTTTAAAATCGGATTCTTCAGTCTGATCCAGTTATTAAGACAATTAAAAAGGTGTTTCCTTGTTCTGGGATCCTTTATCTTTGTTTTATTTTAAATCATTGGGTTTAGACATTACTTCGGTGCTTTTTAATCCTTTCAAAATGGCAGCAACATACCCTTTTTGCGATTTTTATGAAAGAATCCTACAAGATGATGGATTCCCTCGTGAAACACTTTGGATCGAAAAAGTTTGATCAATTCCAATAAATTTTTTCATTTTAAACTTGCTCGAATTGGATTCTTTCGATTTCCATACCTAAGATATATTTACGAAGTTGTTTCAATTTTTTTATTGATTGGCATTAACCCTAGACCCTTGCCCCGAGAAATAAATTAATACTTTCTACTCGAGCTCCATCATGGACTATTTACATTCCAAGACAACAAAAAACGAGGGGTTCTAGTGAAACAGAACCCATGATGTCGAGCTAAGAGCACCTTCATTCCTACAAAAAATGGTGGATGTACAAATCCACAACGGATCGTGTCCTTCAAGTCGCACGTTGCTTTCTACCACATCGTTTCAAACGAAGTTTTACCATAACATTCCTCTAAGAACCGGTATGGAATTGATTCAATTATGGAATCATGAATAGTCATTGGTTGGGCTGATGTATAAACACCATAATCTAAAGTATTTTCTATATCTTCTATATCTATAGTCTATAGATATAAATAATACTATAGATATAGGTGGATAAATATTTTTCTGAAGAAGTCTTAGTAAGACCCCATCGCTAATATTAAATTGTCTAACATTATAATATTAATTAATAAATATATATAATAAATAATTTATTTATATAAATAAAATAAGACGAATAAACGAATTCTTTTTGATTCTGCATCTTCACGTGACTTAATAGGAGAGAAAGATTCAGCTTCTAAGGAATGATTTAAACTATTTCTCTTTCGAAATTTCGAATCAATTTCGAAAGTTCCCCTCTCGACATCATTATTCCAAGAAAATTTGATAGTTAAAAATAACTTTTGATCATCTTAGGAAAAAAGATAAGTCTTTTTTTTTTTCATCTGATTGATAAAATCCAAAGAATGGGGAGGGTTTCGTATCTATCAATTCGATCAAATAGACTGAGCAATTGTCACTGTTTATAGATATTGAAATGAACGCCTTCCCATCACTGATTAACTCCTATCTACCCCATTCTATGGGACTGATGCAGCATAAATCAAAAGAAGGGGATGTCCTAGTCTTTTTTATTTTTACGAAATGCGAGCTGTCTGGGCACAAAGCCAAACAAGCCCAGATTAAGTCCAGTTTTTGCCCCTTTTTTTCTATTTTAGCCTACCTCATTGATTAAGAATTAAGAGACTTAGTGAATTGAATTAGTACCAAAAACCCCCTCTTGGCGAAAAGTCAAGAAATCTACAAAAAAGAAAATTGAATCTAATTAGGCTAATTTAGGGGGTAGAGAATATGAGATAGGGAATATGGATTCTTTCGTATCTCGATTCAGTTTTTGAAAAAAAAAAACGATTCATCGAAGAAAAAAATCAGAAACAACAATCACATTCCAGCTAACATTTCGATTTTAAACAGAACATTGTTAAAAAAGCAATCTATATTGTCAGAGAATATATATGTTCTGGGACGGAAGGATTCGAACCTCCGAATAGCGGGATCAAAACCCGTTGCCTTACCACTTGGCCACGCCCCATTTAGATTTCTATGCGATACTAATAAAGTATATTGCTGGTTTTGTTTGTTTGTCAACTCTAGCCCAAATATCTATAGAATCGATTAGATTGGTATTCGGATTTTTCTATGTTTTTGGTATGTGTAGATATAGAATTCAACTTAATTTATTGATCATTACATATAAT